TCGCTCAATACTAGAGTCGACAATTAAACCATAGCATCCGAGGTTGCATTAATGGAGGATACACGACAGAAGGAATTGTTCTATTTCCAAACTTTACCTTCAACAGGCGTAGATTTTTGTCAAAATTTTTATTTCTATCCCGATCCCAAATCCTGCATCTTTCTCGTAAGATTGAGAGCAATAAAAAAAGAATCAAATCGCACCATCTCTGTAATAGGTAAATGCCTCTTTTTCTCCTGAAGTTGTCGGAATTATTCGTAATAAGATATTGGCTACAATTGAAAAGGTCTTATCAATAAAATTTCCATTTATCCGCGATCTAGGCATAGGTAGCAATCCATTCTATAATTATTCTCATTACCTCTCGTGGTAAACCGATCCCACAAAGAAAATAATTGTACAGTACGAAATAACATAAAACCGGATTCATTAAGAAAAGGGGACCTGTATTTATTCAAATTGTTCCTTTTTGACAGGAATCGAAAAAAACAAATAAAGAAATATTGGAGTACGCTTTGATTTCATCCTAATGTAAATGGAGTAGTATACCAACAAAAGAAAGTATTCCAATTTCATTGAAGTTACAGATTATAATAACGAAAATTTTTTTATTTAATTCTCATCCAAAGAAGAAAAAGGATCGAATAACCATTCTGCGGTGTAAAAACCCGATTGTTTTGTCATAGGACACTATACAATCAACTCTATATATAATTTTTCTGAATATTTAATATTAATAATAGATCTTTTATAATAGATCTTATAGGGTAGGGTTTGTTGTTCAGAGAGAACTCTAAAACTGGACTGGAAAGGAATTTGAGAATTATTAAGATATGGAATCATAGTCTAAATAGAATCGTGATCTAAAGAGATCCATTAATCGAAGTGCAAAAAATAGACCCATCAATCAGCTGATTCGTTCTAATTTAGTGATTGCCTCCGGTACCGGTATAAAATAACAGAAAAAGAGGCGAGTGTTGGTTTTGCAAACATGAATAGAATGTTTCTAACAGTTTTCATATTTTCTATTTTTTTATCCGCAGAACCTCAAAAGAAAGATCTTTCTTTTACTTTGATGAAAATTGATCTATTTTTCTAGTTAGAATTAGAATTGATTGGTCGTTCCTATGCAATAATCTACTAGGAATGGCTCGCCATTCACTCGGTTTTTGGGTCATAATCATGATGTAGGAGAGATGGCCGAGTGGTTGAAGGCGTAGCATTGGAACTGCTATGTAGGCTTTTGTTTACCGAGGGTTCGAATCCCTCTCTTTCCGTACCTTCATCTAATTCACAGATCTTACTAACCAAAAGAGTCAAATAGCACTAGATAAAATGATATTCCAACACAACAGCAACAGTTAGACCTTTCTTTGATATAGATTCTCTATTCCTAATTGCTGTGGCACGGAAAATACTGAAAGGAAAAGAGTAGACAAGGAATGAAAACCTCCCTCTTGTTCTATGATACCTAAATGGATAAAAATCCGGATCAAACCCTTATTATTTATCTTAACCTTAGGTTAATTTACTTCGACAACTTCGACGAAAGGGATCGAAATTGTCCGAACCCCTGTGATTTTTTATTTTCTTTTCGTTAGGTTTAGGTCTGACGCGAATAATATTCTACGACTAGCAATTCATTTATTTTCAAACCGACCCATTTACTATCTATTATTTGATTTACTAATCCTTTATATTGGAATGGTTGAAGAGTCAAATGTTTTGGCAATTCGTCCTGAGAGGATGAATCGAAAGAATTTTGAATCAGAGCTCTAGAGTTTTGTTCATCCCTCGCCGTAATAATATCTCGGGGTTTGCAGCGATAACTTGGTATATCTACTATACGATCATTGACTAAAATATGTCTATGGTTAACTAATTGACGGGCTCCGGGAATAGTCGGAGCCATACCCAATCGAAAAAGGATGTTATCCAAGCGCATTTCAAGTAATTGGAGTAAAACCTGACCTGTTGACCCCCTGGCTTTGCCGGCGATACGAACATATTTAAGTAATTGTCGCTCTGTAAGACCATAATGAAAACGCAACTTTTGTTTTTCTTCTAGACGAATACGATATTGAGATTTTTTCCCGGAACGTGATTGGTTTCTAAGATCACTTCCGGCCCCGGGCCTTTTATTAGTTAGTCCCGGTAAAGCTCCCAGGCGGCGTATTTTTTTGAAACGAGGTCCCCGGTAACGCGACATAAAGACTCCTTATTCTTATTTATATTGAATTCTTATTGATGAAATTTCATTTTACAGAATAAACCTAAACTAAAACTGAACTAAATGATAAATGAAGCAAAGTTTACGGAAGTAGTGTACTTGTACTCTAAAGAATAATTAGATGAATGGGACAAATATCCAGACCCTTCTATTCTATATATAATCCAGACCTTTCTATTCTATATAGATTATAGAGATTCTATATAGATAAAAAAATAGATAAAAGGGGATTCTTTTCATGACATGGTTGGAAGTTCCTATAAGATAAAAAATATATTTTCACTAAAATATTCTTTGATTTCGGATTTCAAAGTAACATTCTCAATCATGTAAAAACTCGAAGAAAATAAATAGAGAAAAGCCGGCTATCGGAATCGAACCGATGACCATCGCATTACAAATGCGATGCTCTAACCTCTGAGCTAAGCAGGCTCACATAATCGAAATTCTACTCGCATAGGGATTCAATAAACTATTGTCATCTTAGATATTTTTAGCGATTCATATTTTCATATTAGCTAGTTATAATGAATATAGAAAAAATATACTAAATATAGAATTGAAAGGAAATATTCAATACTCATACTTACCATAGAGTATAACCGATTAATCTATCGATATATAATTTCGATTTATTTTTCTCACATCACAATTATATAGCACAAGTTTATAGTATAGTATATATAGTTTAATATTAAAAAATTTTAGATTCGATAGATTTTTAGATTAAATCGTTTTCGTTTTTGCTTTCAAATGATATTTGAAAGTCTTTTTATTACACTTCTCTATTTTATTCCATATCATATATATTTCTATTTCTAAATGGAATTTCTAAATAATGAGACATTCTTGCGCTCTGATTCGTAAAGATGGAAGCTCATACGAAAAAAAGAATCGACCGTTCAAGTATTCCAAATTGCATGGGAAAAACGAGCAGAAGAGAGACATATATACGTGGTATATATCTATCTATATTGAATTGCGGATACAGAAATGATAGAATCGTTTCTGATTGGACCAAATACGAGTACGGGTTTCCTATAGAAGATGAAAGAATATAGCCAAGAAATCAAAGAGGAGAAAAATTTTTTCGAGATAGAAAGTAGAAATGAAATAAAAAAGAGAACGACATCTCAATAAAAATGAGATCCTAGTCTCAAAAAAAAGGGGGGATATGGCGAAATTGGTAGACGCTGCGGACTTAATTGGATTGAGCCTTGGTATGGAAACCTACTAAGTGATAACTTTCAAATTCAGAGAAACCCTGGAATTAATAAAAATGGGCAATCCTGAGCCAAATCCTGTTTTCCAAAAACAAACAAAGGCCCAGAAGGTGAAAAAGGATAGGTGCAGAGACTCAATGGAAGCTGTTCTAACAAATGGAATTGACTGTGTTACATTGGTAGAGGAATCCTTCCGTTGAAACTTCCGAAAAGATGAAGGATATACGTATATACATACCTATACGTACTGAAATACTCTATCAAATGATTAATGACGACCTGAATCTGTATTTTTTTATGAAAAACGGAAAAATTGTTGTGAATCGATTCCATATTGAAGAAAGAATCGAATATTCATTGATCAAAGTATTCACCACACAGTCTGATAGTTCTTTTGCAGAACTAATTAATCGGACGAGAATAAAGATAGAGTCCCATTCTACATGTCAATACCGGCAACAATTAAATTTATAGTAAGAGGAAAATCCGTTGACTTTAAAAATCGTGAGGGTTCAAGTCCCTCTATCCCCAAAAAGCTCATCTGACTCCTTAACTATTTATCTTATCCTTTTTTTTCGTTAGTAGTTCAAAATTCGTTAGACTTCTTATACACCCTACTCTTTTACAAACGGATCCGAGAGAAAAATTTGTCTCTTATGATAAGTCTTGTGATATATGATACATGTACAAATGACCATCTTTGACTAAAGCCTCCCCATTTGAACGAGTCATGGTCGATATTATTATTCATACTAAAACTGACAAAATCCTCCTTTTTTTGAAGATCCAATAAATTCTAGCACCTGGATAAGACTTTGTAATACCCTTTGAATTGACATAGACCTAAGTTATCTAGTAAAATGAGGATGCGATATCGGGAATGGGAATGGTCGGGATAGCTCAGCTGGTAGAGCAGAGGACTGAAAATCCTCGTGTCACCAGTTCAAATCTGGTTCCTGGCACATGATTAATTTTTATGAGTTTCTTTTCTACAAATTACTTAATATAAATCGACATATATATTCATTAATAGTTTAGATCAGATTACATATGTTTATCCGCCTCGGTCTTTAGAGAAATACCCCATCTATTTTATAGATGGGTAAATAATTTTTTATACAAAGTACGTAACAAAAATAAATTATATTTTTGATTCTTTTTTTCTTCTCGTTCAAAAAAAAAGTTAATACCTCATACGCATATACATATTCGAAAGGTTAAATTAGTTGTTAGCCTATCCATAATACAAACGAGACTTCAATTACTCTGTTTAATCTAAAACAGAACCTTGAATCGTTGGAATTGTAGAAGTGAAGATAAGTTTCTTTTTTTTCAATGAGCATCTTGTATTTCATAAAAATCGGGGGCAATATAATCCTTACGTAAAGGCCATCCTATCCAACTTTCAGGCATTAAGATGCGTTTCAAACGCGGATGATTATCATAAGATATTCCCAACATATCATAAGATTCTCGTTCTTGAAAATCCACACTTTTCCAAACCCAGAAAACAGACGGAATTCGAGGATTCTTCCTCGGGGAAAATA